TTTAAGGTAAAAACCTGACAAGTGAATGAAAATTCGGCTTTAAAATTTGAAGGGCGAAACGGCTTTAAAATTTGAAGGGCGAAACGGCTTTGAGGTGGCCAAAAATGGGCCAGGTTGCTTCTATATATAATAGGGACTCAGAGACCCAGCGGTCGTTTTCAAGTCGAAACCAATGGTTGTGAGGATGAAAGCATCCTAGCTTTTTCTTCCAGATAATAGCCTCTAACGGGGGGGGTAGGGGGGGGTACCCCAAAATATTTGAGTTAGTGAGTTTGAACAAGGGAATGAGTCATTAAATTAGAGGCTACTTGATGAATCAAATGCTTTACACTGACAATAACGTTATGTACCTGATATCAGTTATGTCAACCTTCTATTAGTGTTTATGAACGCTCCACAGGAGTCGTTAAATTCAAGAAAAAATGCACAACCCTATCTGGGTAACATTAGGAAGGACTCGGCAAATGCAAAGTGAAAGGCAGACCAAAAAGAGAATACCAAATGCACATTGAGAGTACGCCCGGCATGCAAGGTACCGCAAGACGTAGTGTCTACACCGTCGAAAATGTCCCTTGTGAAAGCTACGGTGAGTGAATAATCCAGACCATGTCCCTGAAGTAGGAACCAAATGTCAGTAATAGATCACTGAGTGCTACCCCCACAATAATTGCCTCAAAACGATCACTGGAACGTGTACGACAATATAAAACGGTTGGTGGTCGCCGAGTCGCTCCATGTCAGTAATAGGGCATATTTTGTCAGTCTTCTATCTTTACCACAGATTATCACGATTTCTCGTGCTTAATAGTAAAGAGGTAGCTGGTCTCTTACTACACTAAGCTCTGTGACCGACGAACCTGTTTCGATGCGAGAATTTCGAATATTATGTACTATGCACTCCCTTCATTCAAACTGTTGACTTGTATTCTTAAATACATGCTGTGGAATCTTAATGCTAGTTGTTGAGAACATATTATGGTCTACCTCATTATATGTGGACTAGCATAAATGGTTATTAAGCATATGTTGATAAAGCATATATATGTACCAGGATGCACCTAGAACACAAAATGTTGAGCAAATGACCATTCATGGTAACATGAATAATGCTCGACTTACATAAATAAATATGCGCCGTATATAGGGTGACAACTTAGCAAAGGTCGGCGTTCGGTGCGCGTTCGGTGCGCGTTCGGTGCGCGTTCGGTGCGCGTTCGGTGCGCGTTCGGTGCGCGTTCGGTGCGCGTTCGGTGCGCGTTCGGTGCGCGTTCGGTGCGCGTTCGGTGCGCGTTCGGTGCGCGTTCGGTGCGCGTTCGGTGCGCGTTCGGTGCGCGTTCGGTGCAGAGGATAGTTCAATGCAGAACATAAGCTTTGGGTGCTTAAAATGGGGGTGCGAGTCCTTCTCCTCTGGGCCTAAGGGGGGAGTTCAACCTCCAGTCTCCGGTTTACAAGACCGGCGCTTGAGCAATTAAGCTTCTTAGACATTTTCATTCTAGAGTCTTGTTCTCCACATGACCTGCGAGGGGGGTCAGGACTAAGAATAGTCCGAAGTAGAGAATCGATGCTAGTTGCCCGATAATGATATAGGGATGTTCAACTGGCATTCCTCCGATTCACGTGAGCACAACGACGTCGGCTACTAGGAGTCAGAACAGGAATTGTGTTAGTGGTCGGAATGTTAGGCCTCGTTGTTTAGAGGTGTGTAGAATAGGCACAACTATAAGAACGAGGATTGAGAAAAGAAGGGCTATTACTCCTCCAAGCTTGTTTGGGATTGACCGCAGGATGGCGTAGGCAAACAGGAAGTATCACTCAGGTTTAATGTGAGGGGGTGTGACTAGGGGATTTGCCGGTGTGAAATTGTCTGGGTCTCCTAATAGGTTAGGGGAGAAAAGGGCTAAGGATGTTAAAGCCAGAAGCATGGCTGCAAATCCCAGAAGATCCTTATATGAGAAGTAAGGGTGGAATGCAATTTTGTCGGCATCTGAGTTTAGGCCTGCAGGGTTATTAGAGCCGGTCTCGTGGAGGAAAAGGAGGTGGAGAATGGTGGCCCCTGCGATAACAAAGGGGAAGAGGAAGTGGAAGGCAAAGAATCGGGTGAGAGTGGCGTTGTCAACCGAGAAGCCCCCCCAGATTCACTGGACTAGCATGTCACCAACGTAGGGAACAGCGGATAATAGGTTAGTAATGACGGTAGCACCTCAGAAAGACATTTGTCCTCAGGGCAGTACGTAGCCTACAAAGGCTGTCATCATTACTAGCAGGAGAAGCACTACCCCAATGTTTCAAGTCTCTATGTAGAGGTATGAACCATAGTAGAGTCCACGGCCGATGTGTGCGTAGATGCAGATGAAGAAGAATGATGCTCCGTTTGCATGTATGCTTCGGATGAGTCAGCCGTAATTTACGTCTCGGCAAATGTGGGCTACTGATGAGAAGGCGGTTTCGATGTCTGACGTGTAATGTATTGCAAGAAACAGTCCTGTTAGGATCTGACAAGCTAGACAAAGGCCTAAAAGTGAGCCGAAGTTTCATCAAACTGAGATGTTGGATGGGGCGGGAAGGTCTACAACGGCGTCATTGGCGATTTTTAGAAGTGGGTGCGTTTTTCGCAGACTTGCCATTATGTTTCTATAGTTGAATTACAACAGTGGCTTTTCATGTCACTAGTCCTGGTTGAAGTCCGGGTGGAAATGATGTTATATCTGATGATAGCAGTAGCTGCCTATCTTGGAGCTGCTCTTGCAGTTTCTTCAAATCCTTCGGTCTTTATTGGGGCCATCTCGCTAATGTTGTGCGCGGCATTTTGTTGCATGGCTTTAGCACTCATTGGGGCGCCGTTTCTCGCCCTGGTTCTCTTTTTAATTTATTTGGGGGGGATGCTGGTTGTTTTCGCTTACTCATCTTCTTTTTCCGCTGATCGTTACCCGGATACTTTAGGGACAGCGTCGGTGTTTGAGTATTTAATGTTCTTTCTGGTAGGTACGGTGGTGGGGTTGATGTATTTAGGTCCCCCGGCGTACAAGTTTATAACGGGATTGGTGCATAGTACTAAGGAGTTCCTTGTGGCCCGACCGGATATGGCGGGGGTGGCTGTATTCTATGGCGTGGGGGGTTTGCTTATGTTATTCTGTGGGTGAGTATTATTTTTAACCCTGTTTGTAGTGCTCGAGTTAGTTCGCGGGCGATCTCGGGGGGGCCTGCGAGCTCCTTAAGAGGAGGAAGCTAGCAAGGTTGCTAGCCCAGAGGTGATTAAGAAGATCACAAGGTAGGTTTTAATAACACCCCGTTGGGCATCGCTTGTAGTGGTAGATATTTTTAGTTGCGAGGCGGCTAACCCTTTGGGCCCAGCGGCTTCAAACCATGTTTGATCTACAAGCTGGTTGGCCATTGTTTGACCTAAAACCAGGTTAAGTTTAGGTGCAAGACGATGGACGACTGCTGGGAAATAGCCTAATATATTAGAGAAGTTGTGGAGTTTAATAATGGGGGTTGTCTTGAACTGCTTGGCGGTTAGGCCAGCGAGCTCCATGGCTGTAAGGAGTCCAATAATTGTGACGGCTAGGGCCGCCAGTTTAAGGAGTGGGGGTATAGTCATGATTGGGGTTTTAGTAGGGAGGACATTGGAGGTGAGGATGAGTCCTGCAACAATGCTTCCTCAGGCTAGGCGTTTGATGGGGTTGATGACTGCTGGGTCGTTTTCATTAATTGGGGAAAGGGGTAAAAATCGAGGGGTCCCCATAGCGACGAAGAAGACTACTCGGAAACTGTAGACAGCTGTGAAGGAGGTTGCGATGAGAGTGAGGACTAGGGCTCAGGCGTTCAGATAGGAGTTATTAAGGGCCTCGATAATGGCATCTTTTGAGAAGAATCCGGCTAGGAAGGGGGTTCCTGTAAGGGCTAGGCTCCCGATTGTTAAGCAAGTTGAGGTAAATGGGGCCAGATTGTGTATACCCCCCATTTTGCGGATATCCTGCTCATCATTGAGGCTGTGGATAATTGATCCTGAGCACAGGAATAGTATTGCTTTGAAGAAGGCATGGGTGCAGATGTGGAAGAAGGCTAGTTGGGGCTGGTCAAGGCCAATAGTAACCATCATGAGGCCTAGCTGGCTTGATGTTGAGAAGGCAACAATTTTCTTGATATCATTCTGGGTTAGTGCACATGTGGCAGTGAATAGGGTAGTTAGTGCCCCTAAGCAAAGGCAAATGGTTAACGCTGTCTGGTTGTCGTGGATAAGGGGGTGAAGTCGGATGAGAAGGAAAATCCCTGCAACAACCATAGTGCTTGAATGCAGTAGGGCAGAAACGGGCGTTGGGCCTTCCATTGCGGAAGGTAGTCATGGGTGGAGCCCAAACTGTGCTGATTTACCGGTTGCGGCAATAATGAGGCCAATGAGAGGAATAATGCTTATATCTTGGGAAAGGGAGAAGATTTGTTGTATTTCTCAGGAATTTAAGTTTATGGCAAACCAGGCCATGGTTATGATGAGTCCAATGTCCCCGACACGGTTGTAGAGGACGGCTTGTAGGGCGGCAGTATTGGCATCGGCTCGACCGTACCATCACCCAATGAGAAGGAAGGATATAATACCAACTCCTTCCCAACCAATAAATAGCTGGAACATGTTGTTGGCTGTAACAAGGATAATCATCGCGATGAGGAAAAGTAGAAGATATTTGAAGAATCGGGCCATGTATGGGTCGGCATGCATATATCATGAGGCAAATTCTAGGATAGATCAGGTTACGTAGAGGGCGATAGGGGTGAAGATGATGGAGTAGGCATCGAATTTCAGGCTGATGTTGATGTTAAACGTGGATGTGTTTATCCAGTGTCAGGTCGTCACAATTGTTTCCACTCCCTGGTCGAGGAAAATGAACAGTGGGAGAAGGCTAATTAGAAATGCGCTACTGACTGCGGTCTTTACATGGGTAACGGCTCAGTCGGGAGTTTTTGGTGAGGGGCTGATTGTTGTCAAAATAGGATAGGCCAGTAAAGCAAAAATTAGGGTGAGGGACGATGATAAAATTAAAGTGGTTTGCATAGCCTCTGCTTGGATTTGCACCAAGAGTCTTTGGTTCCTAAGACCAACGGATGGCTGTTATCCTTCAAAGGCCGAGTGGTCTGCGGGATCGAACCGCAGGTAGGGGAGTTAGCAGATCCCGTTGCCGCCTTAAGGCCCCTCTCGGCGGATAAGAGGGCTTGAACCTCTGTCCCTGGAATCACAATCCAGTGTCTTCGTTAAACTATATCTGCAGTAGAGTCAGCCTCACATGAATTCTGGTTTTAATACGAGTAAGATCACTGGTACTAAGTGGAGAGCAATCAAGAGGTGTTCTCGCGTATGGTAGGGGGTTAGGCCGGTAATGTGGGCTGGTACAGGGCCTCGTTGGGTTATTAGGAACATGTAGAGGGAGTACCCGGCAGTAATGAGGGTGCCAACTCCTGTTAGGATTAAAGTTCATGGAGATCAGTTGAACACTGTCGAGATAATCATCATTTCTCCTATTAGGTTGGGGAGAGGTGGAAGGGCTAGGTTAGCTAAATTGGCAATAAATCACCAAGTGGCTGTCAGCGGGAATAGCATTTGTAATCCCCGGGCAAGGACTATGGTTCGGCTGTGGGTTCGTTCATAGGCCGTGTTGGCTAAACAGAAGAGTGCTGAAGAAACCAGTCCATGGGCAATTATCAGAATAATGGCCCCGGTCAGGCCTCATGGGGTTTGAACTAAAATTCCTGCTGCAACTAGGCCCATGTGGCTAACTGACGAGTAGGCAATCAGGGATTTAAGATCTGTTTGACGTAAGCAGATCGAGCCGGTCATAATGATTCCTCACAGGGCGAGGACAATAAAGGGGTAAGCCATCTCTTTGGTAAGGGGGTCAAGAATGCTAGACATACGGATCATGCCATAGCCACCTAGTTTTAGTAAAACTGCGGCCAGGACCATGGAGCCTGCAATGGGTGCTTCTACGTGGGCTTTAGGTAGTCAAAGATGGACTCCGTAAAGGGGTATCTTGACGAGGAAGGCAATTAAGCAGCCTGCTCATCAGATTTTGTCGCCCCACGAGACCAGGGTTAGGGGCTGGCCGAAGTTCAGGGTAAGTATAGATAGACTTCCCGTTGAGCTTTGCAGCGCAAGCAAGGCAACTAGCAGAGGAAGGGACCCCGCTAAGGTGTAGAACAGAAAATATGTCCCCGCGTTTAGACGTTCTGCTTGGTTACCCCATCGCGTGATGATAATTAGAGTGGGAACCAAGGTTGCCTCGAACATGATATAGAACATTATAATTTCCGTGGCTCCGAATGCGAGAATAAGGAAGGTTTGAAGGGAGGCAAGTAAGCTGATATAAACACGCTGTCGGGAGATGGGTTCTGTTCGTGTGTGATTCTGGCTGGCCAAGATTATTAGAGGCAGAAGTCAGCACGTGAGGACTAACAGGGGAGATGAGAGGGGGTCAATTGCCATGTAAGAGTTAGAGAGGGCTCAACCCGTTTCTGCTGTTCAGTTTAATCAGGTGAGGCTTAGGAGGGCGATAACTAGACTGTGAGTGATGGCGGCAGTCCAGACCCATTTTTTGGGGGTAAGTCAAATTGTTGGGAAAAGTATTAGGGTGGGGATGAGAATTTTTAGCATCGTAGAAGATTGAGATTTTTTAGGTGATCTGTTCCGTGAGTTCGGGCAGTAGCTACAATAAGGGCTAGTCCAGCGCTAGCTTCGCAGGCAGAGAAAGCGAGGAGAATTACTGGTGCTGTGGCATAGTTAGAGCTCTCTGTTTGGAGTGTCCATAGGGCGAGGGCCATAAATAGTGATAGTATCATGCTTTCCAAACATAAGAGGGCGGAGAGGAGGTGGGTTCGGTGGAAGGCTAGGCCTGTGAGGCCAAGGACAAATGCTGCGGTAAAGCTAAAGTGGAGTGGTGTCATGAGGGGGGTTATGGACTTTAACCTTAATTTTCTGAGCCGAAATCAGAAGTCTTGAATTGGACTAACCTCCCTTTTTACTCGGCTCACTCTAGTCCTCCTTGGAGTCATTCGTATACAAGTCCAAGTGTTAAAAGAATGAGAATAGCGGCGGCTCATGAGACAGTGACCAGGGGATTAAGTAATTGATTTCCTCATGGGAGGGGGAGGAGGAGGGCAATTTCTAGGTCAAATAAAAGGAATAGGATGGCTACGAGGAAGAACCGCAGGGAAAATGGTAGGCGAGCGGAACCTAGGGGGTCAAAACCGCATTCGTAGGGGGAGAGTTTCTCTGAGTCGGGGGTTATTTGGGGGAGTCAAAAGGATACTAGTACTAGAACAATTGATAAGAGGGATGCAATCGTTAAAACTGTTATGACCAAATTCATTTGCCTTCTCCCGGATTCGAACCAGGACTCGCTGGGTGGAAACCAACGGTACTACTAATTTGTACTAAGAAGGCTATGATCCTCATCAGTAGATAGAGACGTAAAGGAAGAGTCAAACCACGTCGACGAAATGTCAGTATCAGGCGGCTGCTTCAAATCCAAAGTGGTGGCCTGAAGTGAAGTGGTAGAGTACTTGACGTAGGAGACAGACTGCTAGGAATGTTGATCCAATAATTACGTGGAGGCCGTGGAACCCTGTGGCCACGAAGAAGGTAGACCCGTAAACGCCGTCTGCGATTGTGAAGGGTGCTTCATAGTACTCTAGGGCTTGAAGGAAAGTGAAGTAGAAGCCCAATAGGATGGTTAGGGTTAGCGATTGGATTGCCTGTTTTCGTTCACCTTCTATAAGGCTATGGTGGGCTCATGTAACGGTTACTCCGGAAGCCAGGAGGACAGCCGTGTTGAGCAGAGGGACTTCAAAGGGGTCGAGAGTGGTGATGCCTGTGGGGGGTCAGCATCCGCCTAGTTCGGGGGTGGGTGCTAGGCTTGAGTGATAAAAGGCTCAGAAAAATCCTGCAAAGAAGAAGACCTCCGATGTAATAAAGAGGATTATACCATATCGGAGCCCCTTTTGCACTGGAGGGGTGTGGTGTCCTTGGAATGTACCTTCTCGGACGACATCTCGTCATCACTGGTACATAGTTAAAATGGTGAGGATGAGCCCTAGTGTTATTAGAGTAGTTGAGTGGAAGTGGAATCAGATAGCGGTTCCGGAGGTTAGTAGGAGGGCACCAACTGCTCCGGTAAGTGGTCAGGGGCTGGGGTCTACCATGTGGAATGCGTGTGCTTGGTGGGCCATTAGATGTTCTCTTGTAGGTAAAGGCTAAGAAGAAGAACAAAGACGTAAGCTTGAATCATTGCTACGGCTACTTCTAGAAGAGTTAGAAGGAATAATACTGAGGCAGTAAGAAGTGATACAACTGGCATTGAGGCGGCAAGGGTAAATGCTGCTGTTGCAATCAGTTGGATTAGCAGGTGGCCGGCTGTCAGGTTGGCGGTTAGCCGCACTCCTAGCGCTAAGGGTCGAATAAAAAGGCTAATCGTTTCGATAATAATAAGGACTGGAATGAGAGGAACAGGGGTACCTTCTGGCAGCAGGTGTCCTAGAGCAGCAGTTGGTTGATTTCGAAGTCCAATAATAACTGTAGCGAGTCACAGAGGAACGGCAAGGCCCATGTTGAGGGAGAGCTGGGTGGTGGGGGTGAAGGTGTAGGGAAGCAGGCCAAGCATGTTGAGCGTAAAGAGGAAGACTATTAAGGAGGTCAGCATTACTGCTCATTTGTGCCCGCCGGGGTTAAGGGGCATGAAGATTTGTTGAGTAAAGCGGGCAATAAATCACCCTTGCAGGGTGAGAACTCGGTTGTTTAATCATCGTGAAGTTGGGGCGGGGTAGAGGGTCCATGGGAGGGCAATGGCCAAGGCGATTAGGGGGATGCCTAGGTAGGTAGGGCTTGCAAATTGGTCAAAAAAGCTTAGTATCATGGTCAGTTTCAGGGTTCAGGTTTAGCTTTCTCAGCTCCGATGGTCGTAGGCTCATTGTTAAAAGTATGGGCTATCACTTTCGGAGGAATGACCGTTAGGAAGATCATTCAGGAGAAAACAAGGATTGCAAATCAGGGGGCGGGGTTTAATTGAGGCATATCACTGGGGGTGGTTGGGGGCCACCAGTCTTCAGCTTAAAAGGCTGACGCTAGACCCGATTTAGCTTCCTAGTGAGGCGTCTTCAAGCATTAGTGATGATCAGTTCTCAAAGTGTTCAAGAGGGACGGCTTCTACTACAATAGGCATGAAGCTGTGATTAGCCCCGCAGATCTCAGAGCATTGTCCATAAAACACCCCAGGGCGAGAAGCGATGAAGGCGGTTTGGTTAAGTCGTCCTGGTACCGCATCTATCTTTACTCCGAGTGCAGGGACTGCTCAGGAGTGAAGGACATCTTCCGCCGATACGAGAACCCGAATTGGGGATTCCATTGGGACTACTATTCGGTGGTCTGTCTCCAGAAGTCGGAACTGGCCGGGAGTGAGGTCTTGGGTTGGGACTATGTAAGAGTCAAATCCTAGGTCTTCGTAGTCGGTGTACTCATAGCTTCAGTATCACTGATGCCCCATGGCTTTAATCGTTAGGTGGGGGTCGTTAATTTCGTCCATAAGGTAAAGAATTCGGAGAGAGGGCAGGGCGATCATAATTAGAATCACTGCTGGTAAAATGGTTCATACGATTTCGATTTCTTGGGAATCTAAAATATATTTGTCGGTCAGTTTGGTTGATACCATACATACGATAATGTAAAGGACCAATGTGCTAATCAAGAACACGATTATCAGGGCATGGTCGTGGAAGTGTAGAAGTTCTTCTATAACAGGGGAGGCCGCGTCTTGCAATCCTAGTTGTGAGGGATGTGCCATATAGCTCTGAGCTAAGGTACGCAGGGGTCTAACCCGCGATTCTGCTCTGACAAGGCAGGGTAATGGCTTTACTAGTACCTTAATTTGAGAAAGTGACAGAGTGGCTTTGTAGTTGGCTTGAAACCTTCTTACGGGGGTTCGATTCCCTCCTTTCTCGGCGTTTTGTTTGAACTTGGACGAAGGCTGGTTCCTCGAAGGTGTGATATGGAGGAGGGCAGCCGTGCAGTCATTCTACATTTGTCATTGTGAGTTCAACTGCTGAAACTTCTCGTTTAGCGGCGAAAGCTTCTCAAAGGATAAAGAGGAACATAATTACGGCCACTAGGGAGATGAGTGATCCAATAGAGGATACTGTGTTTCAAAGAGTATAGGCATCCGGATAGTCCGAATAACGTCGAGGCATTCCTGCCAGGCCTAGGAAGTGCTGTGGGAAGAAGGTTAGATTGACTCCAACGAACATCACTCCGAAATGGATTTTTGTTCACGTGCTGTGAAGGGTGTATCCTGAGAACAGGGGGAATCAGTGAACGAAAGCTGCTATAATGGCAAATACGGCTCCCATCGAGAGAACATAGTGGAAGTGTGCTACTACATAGTAGGTGTCGTGGAGGACAATGTCGAGGGAGGAGTTTGAAAGAACAATCCCTGTTAGGCCCCCCACCGTAAATAGGAAGATGAATCCCAGGGCTCATAGGAGAGGGGTCTCTCATTTAATTGAGCCTCCATGTAGTGTTGCAAGTCAGCTAAAGACTTTGACCCCCGTTGGGATGGCAATAATCATTGTTGCGGATGTGAAGTAAGCTCGGGTGTCAACGTCCATCCCTACTGTAAACATGTGGTGAGCTCAGACGATAAAGCCTAAAAGCCCGATGGCCATCATTGCTCAGACCATTCCCATGTATCCAAAAGGTTCTTTTTTACCAGAGTAATAGGCTACAATGTGAGAAATCATTCCGAAACCTGGAAGAATAAGAATATAGACTTCTGGGTGGCCGAAGAATCAGAATAGGTGTTGGTAAAGGATGGGATCCCCTCCTCCGGCTGGGTCGAAGAAAGTTGTGTTTAGATTTCGGTCTGTCAGCAGCATGGTAATTCCTGCAGCTAGTACAGGAAGAGAAAGGAGAAGTAGGACAGCTGTGACGAGAACAGATCAGACGAATAGAGGGGTCTGATACTGTGAGGTTGCTGGGGGCTTCATGTTGATAATAGTAGTAATGAAGTTGATTGCCCCAAGAATGGATGAAATACCTGCTAGGTGCAGAGAAAAAATAGTAAGGTCTACGGAAGCTCCGGCGTGGGCCAGGTTTCCAGAAAGTGGGGGGTATACTGTTCACCCGGTTCCGGCACCGGCTTCTACCCCAGATGATGCGAGGAGAAGCAGGAAGGAAGGTGGGAGAAGTCAGAAGCTCATGTTGTTCATTCGTGGGAATGCCATGTCGGGTGCTCCAATCATCAGGGGTACCAATCAGTTTCCGAATCCTCCGATCAGGATAGGCATGACCATAAAAAAGATTATAACGAAGGCGTGTGCGGTGACGATGACGTTATAGATCTGATCGTCTCCTAGGAGTGCGCCAGGCTGGCTAAGCTCAGCCCGGATTAAGAGGCTCAGGGCGGTTCCTACCATCCCTGCTCAGGAACCGAATACCAGATATAGGGTACCGATATCCTTATGGTTGGTTGAAAAGAATCAACGTGTTACTGCCACAGGTAGGTTGGCTGAAGGTTTAGGCGGCGGATTGTAGCTCCGAATAAAGAGGTTAGACTCCTTTCCCTACCACAGCTCTGTAGTGAAGTTCATGTCAGGTTGCAAACCTGAAGATGCGGGCTAGCGCCCGCCGGGGCTTTTGCAGTTTAAAAACTAAGGCAAGAATAGATGGATGCTCGCTGGTTTGGGCGCTTAGCTGTTAACTAAGATTTTGTAGGATCGAGGCCTTCCCATCTAGAAAGGCTTTATCTTAATTAAAGTGTCTGGGTTGCATCCAGAAGATGTGGGTTAAAATCTCGCAGGCCTTAGGCAAGGTCTAGGAGACTTTCACTCCTACTTGGAGCTTTGAAGGCTCATGGTCTATAATTTTATCCTAAGTCCTTTTTTGATCCTAGTAACGTTTAGTTCTATGATCATCCTACCAGGGCTAGGAGGGTGGGGGCAAGAGGCAGCAGGCATGTTGCCGAAGTAATAGAAATGGATAGGGGAAGTGTTTGTAGTTTCGTTGGGACCCGTCAGGGGGCAGGGGAGTTGGAGGTGTGGGGTGATAGGGTCAGGGCTATGGTATAGGTTAGTCGTAGGTAAAAATAAAGGCTTAGGAGGGCGGTGAGTGCAATTACTGTGGCTGTGAGGAGGAAGCCTTGACTCGTTACTTCCATAAGAATCATTCATTTAGGCAGGAACCCGGTAAGGGGAGGGAGGCCACCTAGAGAGAGTAGGGTAAGGCATGTAAGTGCGCTCAAGGCGGGAGCTTTGGTTCATGTGGAGGCGAGGGTGATGGTTTTAGTTGAATTCACCATAATTAGGGTTAGGAAGGTTGCCGCTGTTATTACAATGTATGTAATGAGCGCTAGGAGAGTAAGTTGTGGGGCTATCTGGGCAACAAGGATCATCCAGCCAAGGTGTGCAATCGAAGAGTAGGCCAGGATCTTTCGCAATTGAGTTTGGTTGAGGCCGCCCCAACCCCCTACGAGGGTGGAGCAGACTGCGAGGGCCGTAAGAAGGTGTGGGTGAGCATTGTTTGCTACTTGAAGAATGAGGGCGAAAGGTGCTAGTTTCTGTCATGTGGACAGAATTAGGCCCGTAGTTAGAGTAACACCTTGGAGAACTTCTGGGAGTCAAAAGTGTATGGGGGCTAGTCCAATTTTTAGTGCCAGAGCTGTTATAGCAATGGTGCAGGCGGTGGGGTCGGTTAAACATGAGATTTCTCACTGGCCAGTGGCTCATGCATTGGTTGCGCTAGCAAAGAGAATTGCTGCTGCCGCTGTGGCCTGGGTGAGGAAATATTTGGTAGTGGCCTCTACGGCTCGAGGGTGGTGCTGCTTTGCTATTAGGGGGATAATGGCAAGAGTGTTAATCTCTAGACCTATTCACGCTAGCAGCCAGTGCGAGCTCGCAAAGGTTAGTGTTGTGCCTAGACCTAAGCTTAGGAAAAAGATAAGTAAAACATGTCAACTCATAAAATAACAAGGGAAGGATTTTAACCAACATGTTTGGGGTATGGGCCCAAAAGCTTAAATTAGCTGACCTTGTTAGAAAGTGGTGTAGTGGGAGCACTTAGAGTTTTGATCTCTAAAGGATGGGTTCAAATCCCTTCTTTCTAAGGAGCCGGGGGGAGTCCAACCCCCTTAATTTACTCTATCAAAGTAGCCCTAAAGCGTTCAGGCACAGCTCCGGTTATAGTTGTGGTGGGAGAGCAGCGGTCCCTACAGGAAGTGCCACGTGCCAGAGAACGAGGGCCAGGGTAAGAGGGAGGAAGTTTTTTCATACCAGATGTATTAGCTGGTCGTAACGGAAACGGGGGTATGAGGCCCGAACTCAGAGGAATAGGCCAGAGAGGAGGGCTGCTTTAAATATGATGTTGATTGTGGTTAGTTCAGGGAAGGAAGGGAAATGGGAGGCTCCCATGAACAGGATCACTGACAGAGTGTTTATAAAGAGAATGTTTGCGTACTCGGCCAGGAAGAACAGGGCGAAGGGACCCCCTGCGTACTCTACATTGAAGCCAGAAACAAGTTCGGACTCCCCTTCAGTTAAATCAAAGGGGGCCCGATTGGTCTCTGCCAGGGTAGAGATAAATCACATAGCTGCCAGGGGCCAGGCCGGGATAAGTAGTCAGGTTCCTTCCTGGGTGATGCTAAACATGGATAGGGTAAAGCCTCCTGTAAAAACAATTGTGCAGAGCAGAATTAGTCCTAGGGCTACTTCGTAGGAGATGGTTTGGGCTACAGCCCGTAGGGCCCCAATTAGGGCGTATTTGGAATTGGAGGCCCATCCTGAACCTAAAATTGAGTAGACGGCCAGGCTGGATAGGGCCAGAATAAAGAGTATGCTGAGGCTTAAATCAGTGACAGGAAATGGGAGGGGCAGAGGGGCTCACAGGGTGAGGGCCAGAGTTAGAGCCAGGGTGGGGGTGGCTAAAAAGAGGAAGGGGGCGGAAGTGGAGGGTCGAACAGGTTCCTTAATAAAAAGTTTTACTCCGTCCGCGATGGGTTGAAGGAGTCCGTAGGGCCCAACAACGTTGGGGCCTTTTCGCAGCTGCATATAACCCAGTACTTTACGTTCAATCAGGGTTAGGAAGGCAACTGCTAGAAGGACGGGGACGATGTAAGCGAGGGGATTAACAATATGGGCTATGATTACATGGAGCACAGTTGGGGAGAGGAGTTGAACCTCTGGGAGGGAAGGCTTAGACTTCCTGCAATTACCAGGCTCTGCCACGCCAACTTTGCCCTTCTCTAGGGCTGGGGAGTACCCCCCTTTACCTATTTTAGTTGTTTTCATTAGGTGGGGGCGAGGCGTATAGAGATACAGGGGCCTCATTGTTTCGGTCCTTTCGTACTAGAAAGAATGGTTGCACAGATAGAAACCGACCTGGATTACTCCGGTCTGAACTCAGATCACGTAGGACTTTAATCGTTGAACAAACGAACCCTTAATAGCGGTTGCACCATTAGGATGTCCTGATCCAACATCGAGGTCGTAAACCCCCTCGTCGATATGCACTCTTAGAGAGGATTGCGCTGTTATCCCTAGGGTAACTTGGTCCGTTAATCGGCATGAAGCCGGATCAATTAATATATAGGTCAAATGTTTTGTGACTTAGAGGTGCGGCTCTTGGTTCCAGGCTTTATGTCCCAGTCCTCGCCGAGGGCTTTGTTTTCCCCCACGGTCGCCCCAACCTAAAACGCTTGTGTCATATTCATGCGGTTAGAAGTTCAGTTTGGCTGGTTTCTTTTCACGATTGATTAGCGTTTAAAGCTCCATAGGGTCTTCTCGTCTTGTGGTGTTATACCCGCTTCTGCACGGATAGATCAATTTCATTGACTAGAAGAAAGAGACAGTTAAACCCTCGTTATGCCATTCATACAGGTCTCTAATTAGGAGACAATTGATTGCGCTACCTTCGCACGGTTAAAATACCGCGGCCGTTAAACTGTTGTCACTGGGCAGGCGGGACCTCCTATGTAATAATAAGCAGGAGGCGGTGTTTTTGGTAAACAGGCGGGGTTTAGGTTTGCCGAGTTCCTTTTCATTCTTTCAGTCTTTCCCTTGGTTTAAGCACACCTGTGTAGGGGTAACGATGCGGGGTTGCAAGGTCTTCCTGGCCCGATCTGGCGGGGGTGCATGGCCCTCTGTTGTTGGGTTCGCTAATTGTCGATGGTTGGTCCGGGTCGACTTACACATGTGCTGGGGAGAAGTTCGTTCTTCTTATTACTCATTCTAGCATTATTTTTCCTATGGGTGCATAGGGGAGCCCAATATAAATTAGGGGCGTTGGGGTAAAAAATAAGATTAGTGGCTTAGGTTTGGTTTGAGCTTTAACGCTTTCTTCTCAGATGGCTGCTTCTAAGCCCACTGAAACTTAGGGCCTTAATAAAATATATTCCTTAGCCACCTGTTAAGGTTGTGTCCTTTGTTAGAGGAGCTGTCCCTCCTCTGACTAACTCCCGCAGGTGTCCCTTCTCCTTTTCTTAGTGAGAACTTTGTTGGGTAGGGGCTTAAGCGGGGCTGAACTCCTATTCATTTCTTGGGCAACCAGCTATTACCTGACTCGATAGGTATATCACTTCTACTCAGGGGTCTTCCCACTCTTTTGCAACAGAGACGGGTTGGCCCTATAAGATAGGCTGCCCCGGAGTAGCTCGTCTAGGTTTCGGGATTTCAAACTAGAGTTCTCTCTGCCTGAGTTTTCTGGCTAGATCATGATGCAAAAGGTACGAGGCTGAGTCTCTGCTTCTATTTACTTTGACGTTCTATTTCAGCTCTCTTTCAGCTTTCCCTTGCGGTACTTTATCTATAGCTTCAATGTTTCCTTTTTCGTCGCCCGTACTGGGGTGGTCAAATGATTTGGTTTGTGGGATTGGGTTATTATAGGACTTGGTTTCGTTTGGTCCTAGCGGGTTGAGCTAGCTCTTCAGTTCAGAGCAATCCAACTTGCATGGATGTTTCCTCGGTGTAAGTGAGGTGCCTGACTACCTAGACTATACTCTGATTGTTCCAAGTGCACCTTCCGGTACACTTACTGTGTTACGACTTATCCCCCCTTATAACTGATGTGGGGTTAAGAACTTATCTGTGCGTTGTTCGGGGGGAGCGACGGGCGATGTGTACACGTTTCAGCGCCGGCTTCAGGAGGGCTCTCTGCTCCTTCCTTACTGCTAAATCCACCTTCTGAGTTCCGTTTCAGGAGATCTTTTCGTAGTGATCTGTATCAGATAATGTAGCCCATTTCTTCCTACTCCGTACGCTACACCTCGACCTGACGTGCTGAGCTGTACTCATTTCGCTAACTGCTGTGCCTTCACAGGGTAAGCTGGCGACGGCGGTATATAGGCTGGGGGGACAAGGAGTAGTGAGGTTTAACGAGGATTATCGGTTATAGAACAGGCTCCTCTAGGGGGGTCTGAAGCACCGCCAAGTCCTTTGGGTTTTAAGCTGTCGCTCGTAGTTCCCGGGCGGATACCTGTAGTTCTGCGGTATCTAGGTTTACGGCTGGGCATAGTGGGGTATCTAATCCCAGTTTGTTCCCCAGCTGTCGTGGAGTCTGGTAGAATGTATTAAGGCTACTTTCGTGATTGAACTTCGGACGACCGGAAGCTTGCAACTACCCGGGGGCCCTTCGGCCTTAGTTTGGCTTATTCTCCATAACCACTCTTTACGCCGTGGTCTATCAACTTGAGCCACCCGTTTAACCGCGGTGGCTGGCACGAGTTTGACCGGCTCTCTGAACTCTAACTAAGTCAAGCTTTCGCTTATTGCTTAAGATTAATCACTGCTGAAAACCCTTGGGGGCGTGGCTGGGCTAGGCGTCTTGGGCAAAAATATTGTGCCTGATACCAGCTCCTCTTTCCCTAAATATAAGGGGAATGAGGGCGTCTTCACGGGGGTGCGGAGACTTGCATGTGTAAATCGAGTCACAGCTGATAGAAAGGCCAGGACCAAACCTTTGTGCTCATGGGGCTTTCTAGGGCCCATCTTAACAGCTTCAGCGTTATGCTTTTATTAAGCTACACTAGC